ATATTAATCAAACCGAGGGACCCCTTGACTATTAAGGGATTATATCGAACGAATCACACTTTTACCACTAAACTATACCCGCTACAATCCTATTATTGTATATAATCGGACTTTTTGTCTAACAAGAAACTCGGGCGTAATCAAAAGATAGGATCAGAAAAAAATTATGAAAATTATAGCTCTGGCGTGTTTTGTCAGAGGATCTAATGAGATTAGGAAAAGGGGATTCATTTAAATAACTAACTAAGAGTTTTCTGGAGGTTTTTAACAGATATGTCTCGACAAAACTACTTAACTTAAGCCATAACATAAAAATGCGTTGTGAAAGAATCCACAGTTCCCTTTTTTCTTATCTTCTATTTATATATATAATATAAATAGAAGATAAGAAATTAAGCAAGATAGGAAATGACCCTTTATATTCTATATCATTTAATATCATTTGATTCTATATCATAGGAATCGAAATAGTCCTTCTTATGACTTTTGTTGTTTCAATAACAAGCCTTTTTTTGTTTTCAAATTCAAAAAAAAAACCAATTCGTTGGAACAAAAGAGGCCCGGCCGGGCCAGGTACTGACCCGGCCAAGCCGTGGAAATAAAAGGCCCTTATCGGACGAAATCAAAGAATTTTTTTATTATATCTATATAAAATAAATATATATTAGTATATATTAGATAATTTAAATATCTATAAATATATAAAATATATATATATTTTATATATTATATTCTTTTATATATTATATTCATAGTAAATTTTTTATATATTATATTCATAGTAAATTAATGAAATGAAATTGAAATTCATAGTAATTCAATAAATCTATATTAAATATATTAACAAATATAGATTCCCTTTCTATTTTTTTTTTTCTTTTTTTTATCTATATTATTCATATTCTATTTTATTTATTTCTATTAGCTTTATATAGTTATATAGATTGTATTGGCGATATCTACTTCAAGCCTTTCACTTTTTTTATATAAATGTTTTTATGGAATTTTAGTCTATATCTATTATATAGATATATTAGAATTCTATATAGATAATAAATAGATAATATAGAATTCTAATTCGAATAAAAAAAATATTATTAATATTATTCTAGTAATATATCTATAACTACAATAACAAAATAAATAGAGAATTCTAAAATATATAATAAGCTATTAATAAAGACGGGCTTTTTTCAAGCCTTATTTTTTGTAATGTAACATAGTAATTACCCCTTTCGATTGGGGGAGAGATGGCTGAGTGGACTAAAGCGTCGGATTGCTAATCCGTTGTACGAGTTTTTCGTACCGAGGGTTCGAATCCCTCTCTTTCCGTTTTCGTCGACACTTTGTTATTTTTTTTTTTCGAATTTATCGCGAATTCGATGGGGAATCGATAAAATCCTACTAAAAACGTTTAAAAATCAAGGAAGAAAAACCTTATTTTTTTTTTATTCTTCACGTCCAGGATTACGCCCCGGATCGTTAGATAGGAATCCAAAGATGAAGAGAGAAACAAAGAATATTACTACCGTGTAAACAAATAGTTTGAGCGTAAGCATTATACAATCTCCAATATTTTTTTTTAGCAAAAAAGAGAATAGATTCTCTATTTTTATTTTATACCGCATACCCTATACCCTACTATTTTGTTTGTATTTTTTTTTTATTTTGATTTTAACACCAAGAACGAAGGTTTTTTTAGAAATAGAAAACTAAATTTTCAAAAAAAATCATTTGTAATATTTGTAATAAAAGTGGAGTTTTTCATTACCAACAATTTTTTTCATACCCAAAACTCGACATTGTGGGGAACTCCAATAGGGCCTTTCAATGGAAAAAAGAAAAGGTCAGAATAAGGAAATGGGGTGATTCAGACTTATCATGGCTGTACAAGAATTTCAATATTTGAATTGAGGGTTCATACTGTAAGACGTATCTAATCTTATCAATTGTTATGTTAGAATAGAATTGTTTTTTGTCGAATCAATCATTAATTTGTCTAGGACAGTATTAAAGATCTCATCGAAAACTTACAGCAGCTTGCCAAACAAAAGCTAAGAGAAAAAATAGCAAAGGTATTACTGGCATAACATCTACGATTGGATTCAAAAAAGCGTAGGCCTCAGGTAATTTGGCGACAAAAAAACTGCTTGAATAAAAGGCAAAATTAAGACAGATACAGATCAAACTAAATATATTAAGCATAACAAACATTTTGTTATTGAAGATAATTGTATTTATTTTGATTGAGTTATTAATAAGTTGAGTTATTGATAGAAGGGAAAATGAATAAAAAAAATTAAGATATACCCCAAAAACCTTCTTTGATTTGAACTCGCCCAATCAAAAATTCTTCAATTCTCAAATCAAAAGAGAATAGAATAAATCATACTTTCATACAATATCTTAATTGAATTATATGTAATGATCAATAAATGCAGTTTAATTCTATATTTACACATATCAAAATTCTAGCAACAATCTTTTTTATAGATCTTTAGACCGGAGTTGACGAACAACCAATACCAATATTAGTGTTTATTAGTATTAGTGTCGAATAGATTTGGGGCGTGGCCAAGTGGTAAGGCAACGGGTTTTGGTCCCGCTATTCGGAGGTTCGAATCCTTCCGTCCCAGAGCATACCCAACCCGCTATAATATTCATATATACAATGATAATATATATCAGAAAAAGATTGCCCTTTTAAAATTTAATAAAATTAAACATTCTTAAGAGTATAATATTGGAAAAATTGGATTATTATTCTTAATACTATAATTCTTTTATGAATCATATCAATTTCACAAATTGAATCGTATTCAAATAACACATAGAGGGAATTGAATCTATTTGTCATCCCTAAATGTTAAATATTTAACATAGAATATCTAGAATTCATTTCAGTAACAATTGTTTAGTCTATCTGATAAATATGAGGGTCCCATATTATTTTATTGTTTTTGGGATTCTGGTTTTATCAAACAGTATGAAAAAATAACAACCCTCCCTTACATCAGTCTTTATCCACTATTTCACTAAAAAAAGAAAGAATTTTTTATATTATATATTATTATTATATGTTTTTTATTTCTATATTCTATATAATATAAAAAAAAAATTAAAATATTAACAAATTATAAATATATAAAAAAAATGGAATTGAAATATTCAATTTGAATTCAATTTTAAGATTAATAAATATATGTATATGGTATTAAATTAAATTCTTTCTGAGACTTCGTCAGAAACCAGCCATTCATATTTCATATAGAAATAAAAGGTATAGATTATTATGTACCAGCCGAACCAATGACTATTCGTGATTCCAGAATTGAATCAATTACATACTGGTTCCAATCTAAAGGAATGTTATGGTAAAACTTCGTTTAAAACGATGTGGTAGAAAGCAACGTGCGACTTGAAGGACACGATCCATTGTGGATTCTTACATCCACCATTTTATATTATACAGGAATTATATAGGAATGAAAGTGCTCTTGACTCGACATCGTTTCTTCTGTTTCACTAAGACTCTCATTTTTTTTTGGGGGGGTGATATAAATCGTACATGATGGAGCTCGAGTAAAAAGTATTGATTCTTTTCTCGGAGGCAAGAATCTAGGGTTAGTATCAATCAATAAATTGGGACAACTTCGTAAATAGATTTTCCATATAATATATAAATCGAAAGGGTCCGATTCAAGCAAGTTTTGAATTCAAAAGTCAAATTTTTAGGAATTGGTAAAACTTTTTCGATCAAATCAAAAGTGTATTACACAGGAATCGACCAGCCATATGATTCTTTGAGAGAAAGAACTACTAAAAAAGGGTATGTTGCTGCCGTTTTGAAATGATTAAAAATCACCGAAGTAATGTCTAAACCCAATGATTCAGGGCAAAGATAAAGGATCCTGGAACAAGGAAATACCGTTTTCGATTGTCGTCTCAACAACTAGATCAGAATGCAGAATTCCAATCTATTCTAAAAGAGACAGACAAAAAGGGGGTTAGAGACCGCTCAATAAATGAAATGCTTAAAGGGTTTCGACCGAGTTATTTGAGAGTTATCCAACTTGAGTTATGAGGGTGCAAATTGTAAATACGAATAGTTTTTTTCGAGAGAGGGGGGGGGTAAGAAAAAAGCCCTTAAATCATAGTCTAATTGATTTGATGATTTTATGGATATATTTGACAGTCTAATTCTATACATATTTCTAACTTCTAATTTTATTTTCTTGAGCCGTACGAGGAGAAAACTTCTTATACGTTTCTGGGGGGGGTGTATTGTTCATCTATCCCAATGAGCCATTTATCGAATCGTTGCAATTGATGTTCGCTCTCGACGAGAAGGAAGAGATCTTCGGAAAGTGGGTTTTTATGATCCGATAAAGAATCAAACCTATTTAAATGTTCCCGCTATTCTATATTTCTTGCAAAAAGGAGCTCAGCCTACAGGAACTGTTCATGATATTTCAAAGAAAGCGGGGGTTTTTATGGAACTTCGCCTTAATCACCAAACGAAATTTCAGTAATTTAAATTTAATGAAATATATAAAAAATAGATAAAAAAGAAGGCGTAGATGGGACTTGTAGAAAACTTTGTATAATCTTTTCTCTGCTATTACCCACCCCTCCTGTTCTAGTCATATCCTACTTAATTTTTTATTGCTATTATAGAATGTCATATTTTATTTTTATAACGATAAAATGAAATTTTTTTGAATAGAATAAATAATAAATCAAGAAAATAAATAAAAAAATTGGGTCTTAATTTTATTCTATTAATAGGTAATCGGGGTTTTAGTTGAAGTTCTATGAACAAATAAAAAAAAAAACAAGGGGTTAAGCTTTCTTATTTGACTTATTTTTTTCCTATTTTCCTTATATTGATTGAGTGACTAAACCCGAGATTTTTTCTACTTCTTCTTTTATTTTTTCTTCCGTCTACAGCCTTTTTGTATATATGTTGTATATATGTGTATATATGTCGATTATCTAGGTAGTGCCAATCCAACACAAGTCCTTTGTTTGTTTTTTTTTTTTTATAATTTGTTTTCTATTTTTCCGTTGTATTCTTTTCTCAACATTCATATTGACAATGGTGTATCAAATAAATATAATCCGATCGTGGATAAATGGATCCTTTTTTTCTTTGTCCCATAGATTTGATTTCATTCAAGTAATGGGTTCATTGCATTTTTTGTCATACAAGAAGTTTTTTTGTATGATACAATACAAAAATGCTTTTTTTTTTGATTAAAATGAATAAAATAAAATTATGGATAACATAAGAGACAAAAGGTAGTCTATAAATATTTTGACTTTTTTTATATTTATATTGGTATCTATATTTGATAATTTTTTGTATTTTCATCGGATCCGTTCATTTTATTATGTTCATAATCGATTAGAAATTTTTCTATTTTTGTTTTGTTTTTACTTTTTAAATGTTTTGATTGCGCCGGGCAAATCAATCTCTTTATTATTTTGTTTATTGGAATTTCGATTGTATCTACACATTCGAATTATAATTATTTTATTCGGGTTGCTAACTCAACGGTAGAGTACTCGGCTTTTAAGTGCGGCTAGCATCTTTTACACATTTGTATGAAGCAACGGATTCGTCCATACCATCGGTAGAGTTTGTAAGACCGCGACTGATCCTGAAATGAATGAATGGAAAAAATAGCATGTCGTATCAATGAAGAATTCTGAGAATATTTCATTCTTTCCGGATATGTCCAAAACCTTGTTTGAATTGTTTGAATTCTTGGTGTGTCGGAACAAAAAAATTTGAAAATCAATTTCAATTTAAAGTTGGGTCGAGCGAATAAATGGATAGAGCCCTACTATGGTACCAATTATAGGGAAACAAAGAGTAACGAGCTTCTGTTCTTCATTTTTGAATGATTCCCCGATCTAATTAGACGTTAAAAATATATTAGTGCTTGACGCGGGAAAGGCTTTTCCATGAGTGGATTATCCCTTTTTATGAGTCCTAACTATTAGCTATTATCCATTATCGGGTGGAGATAAATGTGTAGAAGAAGGCAGTATATTGATAAAGATTTTTTTTTTTCAAAATCAAAAGAGCGATTGGATTGTAAAAATAAAGGATTTCTAACCATCTTGTTATCTTAGACTGAACATAAACCAATTAGATGAAAAAAGAGAGGATAGAGAGTCTGTTGATGAGTCTTGCCTTTTTCCGAGGTATCTATTTTTTTATTACTATAATACCTTGTTTTGACCGTATCGTACTATGTATCATTTGATAACCCAATAAACCCCCTATCCCCGTTCAAGTCGAATTAAAAATGGAGGAATTTCAAAGATATTTCGAACTAGATAGATCTCAGCAGCATAACCTCCTATACCCACTTATCTTTCGGGAGTATATTTATGCATTTGCTCATGATCATGGCTTAAATAGATCAGATTTGTTGGAAAATGTAGGTTATGACAATAAATCTAGTTTACGAATTGTAAAACGTTTCATTACTCGAATGTATCACCAGAATCATTTGATTATTTCCGCTAATGATTCTACCCAAAATAAAAGTTTTGGGTACAACAAGAATTTTTATTCTCAAATGATCTCAGAGGGATTTGCAGTCATTGTGGAAATTCCATTTTCCTTACGATTACCACCTTCGGGGACAGAAATTGTAAAATATTATAATTTACAATCAATTCATTCAATATTTCCTTTTTTAGAGGACAAATTCCCACGTTTAAATTATGTATCAGATGTACTAATACCCTACCCCATTCATCTGGAAATCTTGGTTCAAATCCTTCGCTATTGGGTGAAAGATGCCTCTTCTTTGCATTTATTACGGCTTTTTCTTCACGAGTATTCTAATTGGAATAGTTTTATTACTACAAAAAAATCTATTTTTTCAAAAACTAATCCACGATTATTCTTGTTCCTATATAATTCTCATGTTTGTGAATACGAATCCATCTTACTTTTTCTCCGCAACCAATTTTCTCGTTTACGATTAACATCTTCTGGGGGCTTTTTTGAGCGAATATATTTCTATGGAAAAATAAAACATCCTGTAGAAGAAGTCTTTGCTAATGATTTTCCGGCTCTTCGACGGGTCTTCAAGGATCCTTTCATGCATTATGTTAGATATCAGGGAAAATCCATTTTGGTTTCAAAAGATACGCCTCTTTTAATGAATAAATGGAAAAATTACCTTGTCCTTTTATGGCAATGGCATTTTTATGTGTGGGCTCAACCCGGAAGGATCTACATAAACCAATTATTCAAGCATTCCTTCGGCTTTTTGGGCTATCTTTCAAGTGTGCGACTAAATCTTTCATTGGTACGGAGTCAAACGCTCGAAAATTCATTTATAATGGATAATGTTATTAAGAAGCTTGATACATTAGCTCCAATTAGTCCTCTGATTGGATCGTTGGCTAAAATGAAATTTTGTAGCGCACTAGGACATCCTATTAGTAAGTCGACCTGGACCGATTCGTCGGATT